TTGATCATTTCTTCCAAGAAGAGGATTTCCTCTAATTCTATGAACTTTTCTAGAATACTTTTTTCTTGAATATCATTCAAAAAAATTTCGGATTGCCCGCTATTCGACCAATTAGTAACCCAAGATTCCATACTTTTAGTAAATGAGAGAGAAATCCACCAGGGCAGAAATACTATAGATCCAAGATACAAAAGAGAAGTGAATGCTTTCTTTTTTTCCATTTATCACCTGTGCATTTTTAATTAACCCGCTTCATTTGTCGGCTGTATGTGATCGAATATTTCTTTCAAACATGAGTTCTAGATAAGGTATGAATCTATTTTCTTTGTGATTTTGTTTGAATCTAGAAAGAATACAGAAATAGTAGACTAAGACTCCACTTCGAATTCGACTGAAGAAATAATACAAAATCATGTTTCCAGATATCTCAATTCATCAAATTCAAAACAAGTGCCTCCTTTCGATGAATGACCAAAAGAAGTCCTTTAAGGAATGAATATTTTTGAGATTTTGAGACGAAAGAACTCCCCTTCTATCAAAATATCCAATATCTCAAAAAAATTCCAACGATTCCCCATAGTCAAGAATCGAATAATTGAGAGAAAGAAAGATATTGTGATGATCAAAAAAATGAGCGGCAAAACAAGACAGAAATGCGTCGGTTATCATTATTAAGAAAACCCACTATTTATTTTATTGGGTAGTAAAGAACACAAACGAAAGGATAAAAAAAGGTCGATTGAAAAAAAGAAAATAATTTACAAGATATGATTTATCTACATCTAAAGTATCACTTAGTTATAGAAAAAACAGGATTCTTGCATTTTTTCCTCCTGCTGAGAAAGCATTCGTTCCTCAACCCAGTTCCTTTTCTCAAAAGACTTCAATTGGTACGCGCAAGAAATAGGCCAATTCCGCGGCTTTTTGTTCAATTTCTTTTGGAGTCAAATTCTCATCAGTACGGGTCAACGGAATAGCCCCCCGGCCTCTGATGTCCATATAAAGGACACGACGAGCATAAACACCCTCTTTAACTTCTATTCGAACGGATTGAATATCTTTTATAAGGAATCGGAGGAATATGCGACGATTTTTTCCAGGAAATCCCCAACGAAAAATACACACCATTCCTTCCTTTCTGTCGAATCGATCATAACCACTACCTACATTCCAGGAAATTGTGCACCACAAATAAGAACTAATAAAGAGACCCGCGATCCCGTAGAAAGACATCACGATCCCTTGTGGAAAAAAAATGATTTGTTGAGACGGAACAAAAGATATCAAATTTCTACCAAGATAACTGGAAGTTCCAACCAATAAGAATCCCGATGAACCTAAAAAAACGATAAGAGCCCAGCAAAAATTACTTAGTTTTCGAGACCCCGCTATAGGTTCTATCCATATATGTTCTGATCGCCAACTCATACTTGATCCGATTGCATTTTATTGGAATTGAAAGAATACCCCAAATAGTTTTGACTTTACTTTTTTTGTTTCCGAATGAATTCCCATCAAACTAGTGCTAGTTTGATGGGAACCTTTAGGAGTAATTCATCAAATTGGTTAGATCTAAAATAATAAAATAACATGCCCTTTATATGATCCCAATATACATACAGGTCCGCCAACTTTACATTTTAAACATCCAGTGATCCTAATCTATTTGAAACTAGCTAGAATTCAGTTACCCATAGATGATTTTCTGGAGGCCTAAGAGCTTTTCCTTTATGTTCGGCGGTACATTCTATCGTATTTCCCGAAATAAATATCTGTGTTATGGTACAAGTCTAAGTTTCAAAAAAAAACGGATGAGATTGTGTCCCCTTAGATCTAAACAATCTTGTTTTTTTGAACATGAAGAAATAAAGAAGCCATTGCAATTGCCGGAAATACTAGGCCTACTAAAGGCACAAAAATAGAGGGAAAATTGAAAGTTGTCATAAAAGGGGTACCTCGATTTACTATTTGTACCTGTTCTTATTTTTTTTTTATATCGTATTTTTTATTTATACTAATTATAATTCATAATTGTAATTATTAATTAATTCAATTTGAAAATTCTTATTAGAGATATAAGTATCTAAGTGAGTATATAGAATAAGTCCATTTATTTAGTTCTACATTCTATATTTGAATTTAATTGGATTATATACGTAAGACAAAATTCGTTTTATTTGCCCAATTTCACGAAAAGAAGAACTCGCTTTTTTATCTTGTTGATAATAAAAAAAAGAGTTATCCGCAACTTTTGATTCTTTCTACAATTAGATCTTAGGTCACCAAAGAAAACTCCATTCTTAGTTACTTTGATTCTGATAAGCTAACTACTTGTTTGGTTTGCTCCAAATAAAATAATTAAACTTAGTGCGCTTTACTTGATTGAATTGGAATTCAAAGGAAAAAAGGCATGGAGTTTAAATAACTCGCCCAGAACGCTTTTTAAAAGATTACGTGGGACGATCAGGTCGAATAAGCCCTTTTGGAATAAATATTCAGC